TACCGTCGTATCTGGATTGAGACTTAGGTAAATGTTTTATTCATATATGTAGATGTAGTAAAAGAACATATCTAATTTAGCTCTTTCATGCCTATTCTAACTAGTTATTTTGGTTTTTTACTGGCTGCTTCAACTATAACCCCAGCTCTATTTATTGGTTTGAACAAGATACGACTTATTTGAAATGAATGAAATGAAATAAACAATTTACAAAAATCAAAATCAAAGCCTTTCAGAATATTTCATTTCAGGTATTCTATGGTTCCTTCCCGCGTCAATTGCCAATTCCTAGTCATTGAGATTCACGGATAATTCAGATTAATATTTAGGGATAGATCTTACCTCTCTTTTTATTCCCTAAAACAAATCGAAATGATTGAAGTTTTTCTATTTGGAATCGTCTTAGGTCTAATTCCTATTACTTTAACAGGATTATTTGTAACTGCATATTTACAATACAGGCGCGGTGATCAGTTGGACCTTTGATTGAGTAACATCTCTTTTTTTGATTGACCTCCTCCTTGTAGGAGGTCAAATTTGAGTTGCAATTCTACTTTGTTTTGTTAAGTTATTTCATTGTAATTCGACATAACATAAACGGAATCACGCTCTGTAGGATTTGAACCTACGACATCGGGTTTTGGAGACCCGCGTTCTACCGAACTGAACTAAGAGCGCTTTCTTATATCCTATAACAGTAGATACGATTGTAAAGAAGTAAAGAAAAGTATTTTTTTACCCCCGAGGGTTCTTGTGTACATATAGTATGTACAAAGGGAAGATTATGTCCAAATTTCCCGATCTTACTCAATGAATCCCTCGTAACTGTCCATAGGAGAAAGAATAGGTAGGGATGACAGGATTTGAACCCGTGACATTTTGTACCCAAAACAAACGCGCTACCAAGCTGCGCTACATCCCTTTTAAAAATTGTTGTACAGTGTCATTGTATAAAATCCATGTCTTGTTTTCCACATCCTTCTTTTTTGCTCTACCTATCTATATAGGTAGAGAGTGTTCTTGTCATTCTTTTTTTTAGGGGGCGGCAAAATTTCATCTGCTGGGTCATTGTACATACGCATTTTAGTTAGTAATTCCTAATTCGAAATCTCATTTCGAGCAAAAACAAATGATCTTGAACTAAAAGATCGGGTTATCTATGATTTATGTATTAGAATATCGAACTAGGACTATATATGTATTACAATATACAATACAAATAAAGAATTAAAAGAAATAAGAAAAAAGAATATAAAATAAAAGAAGAAGGAGGATTTTCAATGCGAGATATAAAAACATATCTCTCAACGGCACCTGTGTTAACCACTCTATGGTTTGGGTCTTTAGCAGGTCTATTGATAGAAATTAATCGTCTATTTCCAGATGCTTTGTCATTCCCCTTTTTTTAATCCTGATTGAATTCTTGTATTGATCTGTGAAGAAATGAAGAAGATTTGAGATACAATTCTACGTAACATGGCTCCAATTTTGCTCCCTTTTTCTTTCCTATCCTAAAAAAAGACGAAAGAGAAAGAAAAAGTGTATCGAACCTCAGTCAAAATACGGTGAATCTACGATAGAATTTGGGGGAAAAGAAATGGAAATGTGGATCCAGTCTAGGGGCGGTTCCCCGAGATTCTAACATAGAAATAAGAAAATCCTGAGATTAGGATAGGAATAATCCATAGTTAGAAAAAATTGTATTAATTAATTATTACGATATTCTTAATATTATTCTATTAATGAATATGACTCTCTTTCTTTATAGTTATAGTAATTCATAGTAATTAGATTTTAGATTCTAGTACTTCGAAGTCATTCGACTTCTAATAATTCGAAAAAGAAAATATTTACAAATTCCATTTCTAGTTAGTAACTTTTATTAATATAGATATAGAATATAGATTCTTTTTTTATTTTCTTTTTATTTGGTTCGGTTCGGATCAAAAAGAAAATGAGGAGAGTTCTAAAGTGAAGTCGATCCAAAATGAAAAGGAGGTTCATGGCCAAGGGTAAAGATATCAGAATTATAGTGATTTTGGAATGTACCTGTTGTGTTCGAAGGGGTGTCAATAAAGAATCGCCGGGCATTTCTAGATATATTACTCAAAAGAATCGACACAATACACCCAATCGATTAGAATTTAGAAAATTTTGTCGCTATTGTCAAAAGTATACGATTCATGGGGAAATAAAGAAATAGATGGAACAGAGTGCGTGTGTGATTTTTCCAAGTAGCGGGAAGAGTAAGAACTTTACATCTTAACATATATAATACAAACCAAATCCTATTTTGGTCGAATCTTAAATGAATAAGAAAAAAATAGAATTCTATTTTCTAGATTATTTTAGATATAAGGAATAAACAAACAAGGAATAAGCAAACCATGGATAAATCCAAACAACCTTTTCGTAAATCCAAGCGATCTTTTCGTAGGCGTTTACCCCCAATCGGATCGGGGGATCGAATCGATTATAGAAACATGAGTTTAATTAGTCGATTTATTAGTGAACAAGGAAAGATCTTATCTAGACGGACGAATAGGTTGACCTTGAAACAACAACGATTAATTACTATTGCTATAAAACAAGCTCGTATTTTATCTTCGTTACCTTTTCGTAATAATGAGAAACAATTGGAGAGAGTGGAGTCGATCCCTAGAACTACTGGTCCTAGAACCAAAAATAAATAGATATACTCCTCAAAACTCCAATCGGAACTCAAGCTCATATTAATGTTTTGCTCGAAAAAAACTAGAATCCAGATTCGATTCTTGTATTCTAAAAAAGGAAAAATGGGGAAGAAATCTTTTTTTATTGAAAGATGTTCGTTTATTCCTACTACTCAAATCTTAATTTCTTTTTATTCTATCTTCCCGGAGTCCATTCTCCGGGAAATCCTGTTTCAATCATTCTTGTTTCCTGTATAATAGATTCTATTAAGATTCTTTTATTCCTTGATTTGATTTGTATTTTCTTTTTGATTGATGATTTTATTTGAAATAATATCAAAACAATTCTTATTTGATAGGGCTATTTGCGCAAGTATTTTACGATTCAGAAGCAATTGTCTCTTGTACAGATTGTGGATGAATAGGCTATAACTATAGAATAGCCTATCCTCACGAGTTACCGCATTTATCCGAGTGATCCACAAACGACGAAAATCTCTCTTTTTCCTGTTCCTATCTCGATGAGAGGAAACCAAAGCTCTCATTCTTTGTTGAGTAGTCGTTCGAGTAAGTCTTGAATGAGCCCCTATAAAGGTTGATGCAAATAAACGAATCTTTTTTCGACGTCTCCGAGCTGTATATCCTCGTTTAACTCTGGTCATTGAATCAAATGAAACTTTCTTGAATAACTAATTGATTTCTCTTCTTTCAGTCATCCTTTTCCTCCGGTCGATTAATAACAAAACGGATTCTTCCGATATATAAAATATAAATTCCAATGGCTTTTGCGACTATGACCTTCCCGACCACGATTCTTTCTTTCTTCAAGGTATCTCGCCTGGAAATAAGAAATTCGACTGCTACTAAATAAAAAAGAATAGTGGGTTCCCTCGTTTCTATGGCAACTTCTGAAACGGTGAGGTCCTCTCTATACACCGGAGCCTCTTCTTTCATTTCATCAAATTTGATTGTGAACTTGTATAGTTCACACTCTTTGGCTCTACCCATCCATTTTTCAATTAGAATTCTTTTTTCAATTCTAATTATAAAGTAATAGTCCTTTTCACAAAAAAGCTATCCATACAGTGACGGCATTTAATTATGAAAGTTGGCTAGGTAGCTGACCCTGTTAGTCCGTTTTTTCAAGAATAGGAGCATAACCTTTTTCCTCCGCTTAATGGATAACTATTTGTTACCAATGGAGAATTCCTTCTCATCTCAAACGGAGTGATTGGATTTGCACCAATAGAAACCATAAATTCATAACATAATTAGGTATATGATAGATCTTCATTTTTAGATAATAGTCAATTAAATGGCCGTCTTCCACTCTATCTATTCTAATTCATTGGTAGTGGTCGTTGATACTGGAAAAAATTTTTTCATTTCTTCAAACTCATGATCTGAACTAAACGAGTCGCACATACACCCTAGTACATGTTCCTCGACGCTGAGGACATCCTCGAAGAGCGGGAGATTTCGTTACATTTCTTATTGGCTGTCTTGCGTTTCTAATAAGTTGTTTAATGGTTGGCATGGCGTGTCTATAGAATCTCATTCTAGATAGAATAGAGCGGGTTGGCTTAGATCGATCTTAACCTGATGGTTGATGATTATGAATGATTTCTATTCACACGGAAAATTCGAATTTCTCAATGGATTTCGTATATTTATACGGAATTCCCAATATTTTCATTTTCGACCGCTACAAGATCAACGATGCCATGAGCTTGGGCTTCTGTTGCTGACATAAAAACATCCCTTTCCATATCTTCGGATATAACCCATAAAGGGTTGCCCGTTCTTTGTACATAAACTTTTGTGAGAGTTTCGCGAAGCTTCAATAGTTCTTCTGCTTCCAGGATAAATTCCCCTGCTTGTGCCTCGTAAAAAGAACTAGCAGGTTGGTGAATCATAACCCTGATGATATTGATATAACATCATGCACGGTTCTTCTATCTATATATCGCACGATTGGGTTAAAGTAAGGGGGAATCAAAATAACAATAAAAAATAGAATTAAACAACCGTACGGGCATCTTTTGTACATTGCATACGGCTCTGCAATGGAATTGATTTTTTCGATAGAAGAAATTCTATCGAAAAGAATAAATAGAACCCATCCGATCCAAATCGTTAAATGATCCATTTACCACCCTTCCTTTCGTAGTAGTAAAAAAGATACTATGATGGTTCTGTTGCTTTATATATTTATCTCGTTTGTGGTTTAGCAATCCCAAAGTTTCTTTTTGATACGATCCAAGAAGGAGAAAGTGATTTTTTCCATTTTTTTTGACTCTTTCTCTCATAACATAAAAATAAGAAAGAGACTTCTGGTGTGGAAGAATAATGGTTTGTGACGCTGAAATTTACTCTTGCTTGTGCTTGACACATAAAATCAAATTGGGAATAACCTTTCTTTCATACTACTATCTCGATACAAAATCTCATGTTAGAAAAAAACAATAATGGTTTGTTCATATCGAACTCGAAGTGCCATGCTATTATTACTTATTCTTTATTTGATTCATATTCGATACAGCGAAGGCATAGTATTCTTTTTTTTTTCTCAAATAAAAAAACTCATTGGCGCCAAGCGTGAGGGAATGCTAGACGTTTGGTAATTTCTCCTCCGACCAGAATGAAAGATCCCATTGAAGCGGCTAATCCCATACATACTGTATGTACATCCGGTGACACAAATTGCATAGTATCATAAACGGCTATTCCTGGTATTACCCATCCGCCTGGAGAATTTATAAACAAATAAAGATCCCTAGTATCATCTTCTATGCTGAGATATACCATGAGACCGACAAGTTGATTCGAGATCTCGCTATCAACCTCTTGGCCTAAAAAAAGTAATCTTTCTCGATGAAGTCGGTTGATTAGGGCAAAATTGCATCCCTGAGGAACCGTACGTGCACCTTTGGATGCATACGGTTCAAAATAATTGCGAAAAAAAGATCAATGTGTCGATTCCAGTCCTATTTCTTTTTTTTTTTGAACATGAGTTTTGCCCTCCTTCCCCTTCCCTATATTCTATAATGTAGAAAATCAAAAAGAATTTTATGAACTTATTGAACTAACTTCTCATTGATGTATTGTTTCATCGAAATTCAAATAACGATGTAATTTTCTTGTTCCTGAATGGGCCCTTTCAATTCTTTTAGGTTCTTGTTCTACTCCGGGGGAATATTTGCCCGAATTCCATTTGCACATATAGGTCAAATGATTCCAGTACCACTTCTTTTTTTTTTTCAATTCGTTTCATACCTTTCCCCAAAATATTCGATGTATTCATCATACTACTCCATTGGTAGGCAGTTTGAGATTATCCCTATAGTAAGTCTAAGAATAGCCTATGATACAAGTGGTAATCATGTAATCATCATATATTCTACATAATAGATTCTATTAGAAGATTCTATTATAGTAAGTTATATTATATTCTATTGAATTACTAATGAATTTCATAATTTATTAAGAATTCAATGAGATTTCTATTTTATTTTTATATTCTTTATTTAATATTTCTTATTTATATTACTACATTGACACTCCCATTCTATTACTTTCATTTCCAATTTGGTATTCTCTGAACGGAGCCTGGATACTTTCTTTTCTCAGTCCAAGTAAACCATCAATTATTTTAATTGATAATATTGATCCCCAATAGGAATTATTGTGCTTCACGCTCCGAATTATTGATGGTTCAATCAATACAATATTGAATATATATATTTATTGGATTGGGCGAAACAGAGAATACTCGATCGGGGGAGATAACGGGGAAATACCATATGACCAATATGTCTGACAAGTCGCACTATACGTCAACCCAAGCTGCATCTTCCTCTCCAGGACTCCGAAAAGGTACTTTTGGAACACCAATGGGCATTAAGATAAAGAAAAAAATGAAGTACTATACTTTACTTTAATATGGAAACGTAACAATGGTTTTATTGTCTTCATCATTTTTTCTCTTTCTTATTTTATATCTTATATTCTATATATTATCTAAAATAGAACTGAATATTCTTATTCTTATTCTATTATTATATAGATAGAATTATAGTATTCTAGATTCTAATTTAGAATATGAGTTAGAATATTAGTATATAGATATAGACTAGAAGGTTCATAGAGTAAGACAGAATGAATAAAGAGAAATTGTAACGAACGGGATCGATCGGATCAACCGATTGTTCGAATGATTTCGAATTCTAAAAGAGTATCTATGCATTCTTTTTCCCTCAAAATCCTCCCATTGCGTATTGGTACTTATCGGGTATAGAATAAGATCTGTTTCTCTTTGTTCTTAGAAATATAAATAAAGAGAATTGTTCCCTTCTCTTTCTATTCTATTTCATTAAAAATAAAAGAAGGGAATACAAATAAATATTAATCCTTTCCTATACAAAATCTACCGAACAGGTGAAATACATGGTCTAGTCTTTTCCAATGCGATAAAGTTACATAATGTCTATTTCTTTTTCAGAAAGGGGTATTTACATGGGTTTGCCTTGGTATCGTGTTCATACTGTTGTATTGAATGATCCCGGTCGATTACTTTCTGTCCATATAATGCATACAGCTCTAGTTTCTGGGTGGGCCGGCTCGATGGCTCTATATGAATTAGCGGTTTTTGATCCCTCTGACCCTGTTCTTGATCCAATGTGGAGACAAGGCATGTTCGTTATACCCTTCATGACTCGTTTAGGAATAACCAATTCGTGGGGGGGTTGGAGTATCTCGGGAGGAACTATAACGAATCCGGGCATTTGGAGTTATGAAGGCGTGGCAGGGGCACATATTTTGTTCTCTGGCTTGTGCTTCTTGGCAGCTATCTGGCATTGGGTGTATTGGGACCTAGAAATATTCTGTGATGAACGTACGGGAAAACCTTCTTTGGATTTGCCCAAGATCTTCGGAATTCATTTATTTCTTTCAGGAGTCGCTTGTTTTGGCTTTGGTGCATTTCATGTAACAGGCTTATATGGTCCTGGAATATGGGTGTCTGATCCTTATGGACTAACTGGAAAAGTACAATCTGTAAATCCAGCGTGGGGTGCGGAAGGTTTTGATCCTTTTGTTCCGGGGGGAATAGCTTCTCATCATATTGCAGCAGGTACGTTGGGCATATTAGCAGGTCTATTCCATCTTAGTGTCCGTCCGCCTCAACGTCTATACAAAGGATTACGCATGGGTAATATTGAAACTGTGCTTTCCAGTAGTATTGCTGCTGTTTTTTTTGCAGCTTTCGTTGTTGCTGGAACTATGTGGTATGGTTCAGCAACTACCCCAATCGAATTATTTGGCCCCACTCGTTATCAGTGGGATCAGGGGTACTTCCAGCAAGAAATATATCGAAGAGTTGGGGCCGGACTAGCCGAAAATCTGAGCTTATCGGAAGCTTGGTCTAAAATTCCCGAAAAATTAGCTTTTTACGATTACATTGGTAATAATCCAGCGAAAGGGGGATTATTCAGAGCAGGCTCAATGGATAACGGGGATGGAATAGCTGTTGGGTGGTTAGGGCACCCCATATTTAGAGATAAAGAAGGGCGCGAACTCTTTGTACGTCGTATGCCTACCTTTTTTGAAACATTTCCGGTAGTTTTGGTAGATGGAGACGGGATTGTGAGGGCCGATGTTCCTTTTAGAAGGGCAGAATCCAAGTATAGTGTTGAACAAGTAGGGGTAACTGTTGAATTCTATGGTGGTGAACTCAATGGAGTCATTTATAGTGATCCTGCTACTGTGAAAAAATATGCTAGACGCGCCCAATTAGGTGAAATTTTTGAATTAGACCGGGCTACTTTGAAATCCGATGGTGTTTTTCGTAGCAGTCCAAGGGGTTGGTTCACTTTTGGGCATGCTACGTTTGCTTTGCTCTTCTTTTTCGGACACATTTGGCACGGCGCCAGAACCTTGTTCAGAGATGTTTTTGCCGGTATTGATCCAGATTTGGATGCTCAAGTGGAATTTGGAGCATTCCAAAAACTTGGAGATCCAACTACAAGGAGACAAGTAGTCTGATACAAAATTCCTTTGCCATCTTTTGCCTCTCTTTTTTTTTTTATTTTATTCTAGTATTTAGAGTATTGAAATTTATATTTCTATTAGATTTATATATAGTATTTAGCTATTTAGTATTTCAAATTTGTTAATTTCTATAATGAAGCTAGAATTTCAATTTTAGATATTAATTGAATCTATTTCATATTTCATATATTTATTTTCTATTTTTTTTCTATATTCTTCTTATTTTTATGTAGAAATAGATATAAATAGAATAAGAAATTCTATTAGAAGAATATAGAAAGATTAGAAATAGAATAAGAATAATACAATATAAATATAGAATAGAATAGAGAATAGTAATAAGATATGACTATATCTATATATAGTATATATACATACTATATAGATAGTAATAGTTAGTAATAGGAAATTGTTAGTAAATTGTAAATATCAATTTCGAATTTATTTAGTAAATGATCCAAAATGAATAGGTGTGGAAGCTATAATTGTAAACCACGATCGAATCTATGGAAGCATTGGTTTATACATTCCTCTTAGTTTCGACTTTAGGAATAATCTTTTTCGCTATCTTTTTTCGAGAACCACCTAAAGTTCCAACTAAAAAATGAAATGATTTTTCATTATTTCCATTGAAGTAATGAGCCCCCAATATGAATATTGGGGGCTCATTACTTCAACTAGTCCCCATGTTCTTCGAAGGGATCTCTTAATTTTTGAGAGGGTTGCCCAAAAGCGGTATATAAGGCATACCCAGTAAAGCTTACAAGTAAACCGGATATGGAGATGGCGACTAGGGTTGCTGTTTCCATTTTTTCGATAATTTCAAGATCACAAAGGATCACGATAATGTCGTTTATTTACAACTACAACGGAATGGTATACAAAGTCAACAGATTTCAACCCATGATGAAAGAGGATTTATGGCTACAAAAACCGTTGAGAGTAGTTCTAGATCTGGGCCAAGACGAACTGGCGTAGGGAGTTTATTGAAACCATTGAATTCGGAATATGGAAAAGTAGCTCCAGGGTGGGGGACTACACCACTTATGGGAGTTGCAATGGCTCTATTTGCAATATTTCTATCTATTATTTTAGAAATTTATAATTCATCTGTTTTACTGGATGGAATTTCAATTAATTAGTTCATAAAAACTAGGAAGTCCTAGTTTTTCAATCAAAAAAGATTCTTTTACTTATACTTACTTAATGCTTAAAATACTTAATACTTCAACTTAAGATTACCTAAGACTTGGATTTATAGGCCATTCTGGTAGTTCGATCGTGAAATTTATTTGTTTCGATATTTCATTTCCGGAATATGAGCGTGTGACTTGTTATAATCGATCCTATTGATAATACAGAGAACGGACCTGTCATCTCTATCAAGATGATTCTACCTCGTCAGATATTTATTCTAGTCTCTGGAGCACGGACTATATAGAATAGATCAAGAAAAGAACTATTTGAACTATGATTCATACCTATTATTCAGACCTCGCAACCGGATTAAAAAGATGGAAATAGGTCTTTTAGAAATCAAACAATTTTTTTCTTCATACTTCTTTTGACCGAAAGAAACCTCTTTCTCTAGATTTTGTTGAGTTATTACATTCATTTAAGAAGTGATGATCAAATGGTTTTTACTCAGAAAACCTTTGAGTTTAGCTTTGGCTTTCTTAAATCATCGTGGTTCTAGTATGAATCTGAGGTTTTAATTGATTCATAGGGTCTCAACAAGAGAATTCCTATCAAAAAAAAAAGAGAGATAGGGAAGAGAAGATTCAAGAGGCCTGTCACGATTAACATAAAAAAAGATGGACGAGCCAACTTGAGATTTTATTTCTTGGCATTATCATCACAAAGAAGAGATTCCGGATTTTTCTTACTTCGTATCTTTGGGTCAAATCGAGTCAAGCGGCTAAGCCACAAGAAGTTTTAAACTCTATATTCCATATCCGTTGAAACCAGTATTTGTGTGTTTCGGCTTGAGCCGTACGAGATGAAATTCTCATATACGGCTCTCAGAGGGGGAGTCTTTCTTGGGTTACCTATCTCAATAAAGTATATGATTGGTTCGAGGAACGTCTCGAGATTCAAGCGATTGCAGATGATATAACTAGTAAATATGTTCCTCCTCATGTCAACATATTTTATTGTCTAGGGGGGATTACACTTACTTGTTTTTTAGTACAAGTAGCTACGGGTTTTGCTATGACCTTTTACTATCGTCCAACTGTTACAGAGGCTTTTTCCTCTGTTCAATACATAATGACTGAGGCCAACTTTGGTTGGTTAATTCGATCAGTTCATCGATGGTCAGCAAGTATGATGGTTCTAATGATGATCTTGCACGTATTTCGTGTGTATCTTACGGGTGGGTTTAAAAAACCCCGCGAATTAACTTGGGTTACAGGGGTGGTTCTGGCTGTATTGACCGCATCTTTTGGCGTAACTGGTTATTCCTTACCTCGGGACCAAATTGGCTATTGGGCAGTAAAAATTGTAACAGGCGTGCCTGAAGCTATTCCTATAATAGGATCGCCTTTGGTAGAATTATTACGTGGAAGTGCTAGTGTGGGCCAATCCACTTTGACTCGTTTTTATAGTTTACATACTTTTGTATTGCCTCTTCTTACTGCCGTATTTATGTTAATGCATTTTCCAATGATACGTAAGCAAGGTATTTCGGGTCCTTTATAGAGAAGGCAGATCATAGATATTTGTAATTTATAATATCGGGGAGGAACAAGAGTCTTTCATTGCTACAAATATGGATTATTTAAGAATAAGGCATGTTATTTGGATACTTCTATTCAACTCTGAAGTATTGTTTATTTGATACGAATCGAATAGTTGAAGTATATTTTCCTAAAAGAGGATGGATTATGGGAGTGTGTGACTTGAACTATTGATTGGCCCATGCAGATATATGATTTTATCCGCCACATTGGAATTCACAACCCAATGTGTCTCCGCATCCAACCATCACGTCAGTCCCTTTATGTAGCATAGGATAGGCCGGTTCGCTTGAGGAGAATATTTTCTATGATCATACCCGAATCATGTCATGCATGAACAGGCTCCGTAAGATCCCTAGAATAAGTGATGTGGAATGATCCAATGTTCTATTTATCCCACTTATTCCACTTTGTTTGATTTTTCTTTTTTTTTTTTAGTCATTTTATTATAATTAATTGATAGTATAGTAATCTTAGTAAGTTGTTTATAGTATGTAGATGCATTCATTTCCTCTGCATCGACCCTGATCTATGATACTATCGGAGTGAAATAAGGGATCTAAGGAAGAACAGGGGCTAGACTTTATTAGTAACAAGTAAAAACTTTGTATTTTTGTATGTAATACAATCGAGATGTTGTGGGGATAAATACCAACCAAAAGACATGAGACAATCCAAAAAGCACTTGATCATGATCGAATTTGTAAGCCTACTTGGATATTGAGCATTTCCTTGTTGCCAGAACTGAATTCTTTGCAATGAATCGTTGCAACTCGGGGGAAATGGAATTTGATAAATCTTTTCTTACATAGAGTCATTCTACATTATATATGTAGATATGTATGAAATATAGATCTTCTATGGACCTATTTATGTTCTATGGATCTATTTCTGTGATTCTTTTGATTCTTGCTCGAGCCGGATGATAAAAAATTATCATGTCCGGTTCCTTTGGGGGATGGATCCACAAGGATTCACCTATCCAAATAACAAAGAAACCTGATTTGAATGATCCTGTATTAAGAGCTAAATTGGCTAAAGGGATGGGACATAATTACTATGGAGAACCTGCATGGCCTAATGATCTTTTATATATTTTTCCAGTAGTAATTCTAGGCACTATTGCATGTAATGTGGGCTTAGCAGTTCTAGAGCCGTCAATGATCGGTGAACCGGCGGATCCGTTTGCAACTCCGTTGGAAATATTACCCGAATGGTACTTCTTTCCCGTATTTCAAATACTTCGCACAGTACCCAATAAGTTATTGGGTGTTCTTTTAATGGTTTCAGTACCAATAGGATTATTGACAGTACCTTTTTTGGAGAATGTCAATAAATTCCAAAATCCATTTCGTCGTCCAGTAGCTACAACAGTCTTTTTGATCGGTACCGCAGTAGCCCTTTGGTTAGGTATCGGAGCAACTTTACCTATTGAGAAATCCCTAACTTTAGGTCTTTTTCAAATTGATTAAACCGTTAAATACCACGACATAGGTATCTAAGGAAGATCCCCTTCTGGATCTTCCTTAGATACATCAATCTTATTATGATCTATTCTGCAAATATATGGACCGTGTCGGAGATGAAAAACTCATTCTATTCTTTTTTATTTCTAAAAATGAAAAAATTCCAATGGATTTAAAATGAAAACTTTTTCTTAGGTAAATCGATTGCAAAATGCTTATGTAGAGTACCCAATATCTGTTTTACATCTTCTATGCGAAAATATTCCATTTTCATAAGATCTTCTTGACTGTAACTCAAAAGGTCCAATAATGTATGTATATTGGACCTTTTGAGACAGTTATAGGTCCTGGAAGACAATTCTGATTGGTCAATAAAAATACATGTCAATGGAATTCCTTTTTTGTTTTTCTTTAGATTAGTGAATCTGTCTTGAAAGCAAAAGGGTAGATTCCATCTGTTTTCATTTTCCTCGAAATTCATGTCCTCTTCCTCTGCATGTAGAAAAGGAATCAATAAATCAATCAAATTACGAGAAGCTTCATAAAGTGCTTCTTTAGGAGTTAAACTTCCATTCGTCCATATTTCTAGAAAGAGTATCTCTTGTTTTTCATTCCCATTCCCATAAGAATGAATACTATGATTCGCATTTCGAACAGGCATGGATACAATATCTATAGGATAACTTCCATCGTGAGAGTCGTTTGTGGATTTCATACGATATCCGCGATCTCTCTTGATTTGTAATTCAATACACAAATCAATTGGTTCTGTCAGGTTAGCTATATGCTGTGTCGTGTCAACTATTTCTACAGAAGGCGGTGAGATGATATCTTGAGCTGTTATGTATTTTGGACCCCTGACGCAAATAGATGCGTCCCTAACTCCATAGAGATTACTTCTCAGTACAATCTCTTTCAAATTTATTAAAATCTCATGTACTGATTCTTCAATACCTGCTATCGTAGAATATTCATGCAGCACATTTTCAGATGTTGCACGTGTGATACATGTTCCTTCTATTTCTCCAAGTAAAGCCCTTCGCATGGCAATACCTATTGTATCGGCTTGACCTTTCATAAGCGGGGACAGAACGAAACGACCATAATAAAGACGCTTGCTGTCTACTCTTGATTCAACACATTTCCACTGTAGTGTTCGAGTGGATCCTGCTACTTCTTCTCGAACCATACTATTATTTTTCTTTTATTTATGATTATTGGATCAGATCATTGAATCATTTATTTCTCTTGAAATCTCTTGAATTATTATTTCTACACACGTCTTTTTTTAGGGGGGCGACATCCATTATGCGGCATGGGTGTTACATCACGTACGAAACTTAATAGCATCCCATTTCTACGAATGGCTCGTAATGCCGCATCTCTTCCGAGACCTGGACCCTTTATCATAACTTCTGCTCGTTGCATACCCTGATCCACTAATGTACGAATAGCATTAAATGCCGCGGCTTGAGCAGCATAGGGTGTTCCTTTTCTTGTGCCTCTGAATCCAGAAGTACCTGCGGAAGCCCAAGAAACCACCCGACCTCGTACGTCTGTAACAGTTACAATAGTATTGTTGAAACTCGCTTGAACATGAATAACTCCTTTTGGTATTCTACGTTCATTCTTATTTGAACCAATGCGTGCATTCTTACGTAAACCAATTTTTGCTATAGGTTTTGTCATATTTTATTAGATCATATTCATAAGAATAAAATAAAAAGAAAGAAGAATCATAAATCTACAGAAAGATACGGAGATATCCATTTCATATGAAAACGAATCCATTCTTCTTTCTTTTTACATGTACATGGGTTTTTCTTTTAAAGAGTTCTTGATTTAGAACTTGAGAAGGATTACCCCTGTCTCTGTTTATGTCTCGGATTGGAACAAATGACTATAATTCGCCCTCGCCTACGAATCAAGCGACATTTTTCACAAATTTTACGAACAGAAGCCCTTATTTTCATATTTAGAATTCCTTACCTTCATTCTGAATCTATTTTTTTGGAAACAAAAATCAGTTTATTGCATTTTTGAACTTCGAATTATATCCCTACGAAAAGGATGTTTAAAAGAATGATCTAATCGTTCGAATCTTTTTTGCGAAGTCTATAAATTATACGTCCCCTGGTTGAATCATAACGACTCATTTCGATTTTTACTCTATCTCCGGGTAGTATACGTATAAAACTGCGCCGGATTCTCCCTGAAATATAACCTAGAATTAGATCTTCATTATCTAACCGAACTCGGAACATACCGTTGGGAAGTGATTCAGTAATTAAACCCTCATGAATCAATTTTTGTTCTTTCATTCCAGGGAACCCCCTTTAAGTATCAACTAATAGAGGAAGAGTTCTATAATTCACTTCTCTTCTCTATTTTACAAATAGTAAGTTTGAGAGAAAATTAGGGTACCCGAGGAGAATCACCATATATAACACAAAATTTCTCCTCCAATTTTTTCTAGTCGAGCTTCTCGATCTGTCATTATACCTCGAGAAGTAGAAAGAATTACAATTCCCATTCCACCTAAAATCTTAGGAATTCGTTTATAGTTGGAATAGATTCGTAGACCGGGTCGGCTGATACGCTTTAAAATTATTTTATTCCCTTTCCTAGTCTTTCTATGTCGTAAGGTTGAAACCAAGAAATTTTTTTGACTTTCTTGATGTTTTCGAACGTTTTCAATAAAACCTTCTCGTAAAAGTATTTTCACAATGTTTTTAGTGATATTAGTAGATACTATTTGAACTCTTCCCTTTTGATCCATGTCAGCATTTCTTATAGAAGTTATTATATCGGCAATAATGTCCCTACCCATGACGAACTATAGTTATTGGTGCCTCCTCATTTTGATATAATCAACATGCTTCTTTTTTGTTTTATTTTTTTTTTTTTTTGAAATTATGAAATTCTAAAAAATTATTAGAAATTTAAAGTATATGCATGAGACACAATCTATTAATCGGATCTATTTCAGATATTTGAATATTCTATTCTATCTATATATTCTATATATAGATTATATAGATAGGATATATCCTATTTTCATCTATAATACTTCGGGTGCTAATGAAACTATTTTAGTAAAATTCAACTGTCTCAATTCCCGAGCAATCGCACCAAAAATTCGAGTTCCTTTTGGATTTCCTTCTTGATCAATGATAACCGCTGCATTGTCATCATATCGTATTATCATGCCGTTGTCACGTTTGAGTTCTTTACACGTGCGTACAATCACAGCTCTAATTATTTCTGATCTTTCTAGAGGCATGTTGGGCACTGCTTCTTTTATTACAGCAACAATAACATCGCCGATATGAGCATATCGGTGATTACCAGTTCCTATGATTCGAATACACATCAATTCTTGAGCTCCACTGTTATCCGCTACATTCAAAAGGGTCTGAGGTTGAATCATATCATTCTTATTTGAATCTCTTATTTCAATGCAAGGGATAAGGGAAAAAGAAATATTGTCTGTCCAGAGATAAAGAAATCCGTGGTTGTTTTTTCATTCTCAATACTCCTTTTACTTTTGTTTACCTATCCTGAAATAACAAATTGAGTTCGTATAGGCATTTTGCATGCAGCTATTTCCATAGCAGCTTTGGCTACAGTTTCTGATACTCCACTCATTTCATAAAGTATTCGGCCCGGTTTAACAACGGATACCCAATATTCGGGGGATCCCTTGCCCGAACCCATACGTGTTTCTGTAGGTCTTACAGTAACAGGTTTGTCGGGAAAGATACGTACCCATATCTTTCCACCACGACGCGCATATCGTGTCATTGCTCTTCGCCCTGCTTCTATTTGTCTAGCTGTGATCCAAGCAGGTTCAAGTGCCTGAAGAGCATATCTGCCAAAACAAATATGATTGCCTCGACAAGATATTCCCTTCATTCTACCTCTATGTTGTTTACGAAATCTGGTTCTTTTGGGGTTATAGTTGATGGTTGTTTCTGAATTCCATCTCTACTGCAGAGCCGGACATGAGAGTTTCTTCTCATCCAGCTCCTCGCGAATGAAATACATATATACATGTATTTATGTATTTCATTCTCTATCAAAAGATAGAATCTACTAATTCTTTTTGATATTGAATTTGTTACATAGGTAGCTGTATATATAACTAGATAACTAGGCGTGTTTGTTTATATATAATGCTTCTTTCTTTTATCAAGATTTCTAAAGTATTTTACTCTACCTCTATTGAATCACGCCAATAGTCATCCAATAAATGAAATTCTTAAATTCAATAAAAAGAAAGAAAGGGTTCGCGGGCGAATATTGACTCTTTCCTCCTTCATTTGTAGGGTCAATTCATGACCCTTAAGAAGAAATCCATTTTTTCTTGGTTCATTCCGCCATCCTACCCAATGAATCATTAGGATTTCTTCGTTTTCAAGAAAATCCTATGTAGTCACAGGTTCCATCGTTCCCATAGCTTCTCCATTAATGCTTAGGTCTGAACTCTGCAATGGAGCTCTCAACAAAATCTGTTATTTGTTTCCGAGTCAGTCTCCTCAGTTTTTCTTAACCCGAAGCTCAATTAAATTATTCTCTATTTTCTATTTTTTATAGTATAGATTTTTCTATCTTTGATATTTGATATCTTATTAGATACATAATAGACTATATTATACATATTGATTAGATTATTTAAATTCTTATTTTAATTTAATTTCTTTTCTTATATTTATTCTATTTTCTTTCTATTTTTTATTTGTATATTTCTTATTATATTGGAATTGTGTATTTTGTATTTTTATTGTATATTGATGTTGATGCTTTATAACACTGCTTTCTTTATGGGGTAATTCTTCATAAACCATACATATGGGAATCTTATATCATTGAGATCTTTATTCTCTCTTTCTATCATCCTTCCATTTTTCCACATCCCTTTTGTTTTCACAATTCATAATCAGATTTCTTTTTTATGAAAAGAATTTCAGTTGCTACAACTATATGATCGATTCAGTCATATAGTGACTGTTTCTTGGGATCTCGACAATACGAAGCAATAAGTTGGTTATTAGTTTTGAGTTTCTTTAGTTTTGATAGTTACTAAGTTTATAGTGGGGTCAGCCTGTTTTTTTTTTTAATCTCAATTCTCAACTCTAAAGAGAAAACTAACGAGTCACACACTGAGCATAGCAATTAGACTAAAATATAAATTAAATAAAGGGTAAATCAAATTTTTATTTAACCTTATAGAATTAGAATTGTTCGTTTTTCTTTGATTAAGAAAAAAAATAAAAAGAAGGAAATAGTTTCTAAATCTTTTCTATCGATGAGCAGAATGGCGAGATAAAGAAAGATCCATTATTCTTATTTTATTATTCTTGGTTTACAAATATCCAAATTTTGATGCCTAAGACTCCATAGATAGTTCTAATTGTATGGGAACAGTGATCAATTTTAGCGCGAATTGTTTGTAAGGGAACCCTGCCTTCTCTGATCCATTCGACACGTGCAATCTCTTTTCCGTCGATACGCCCTGCAATTTGCACTTGAATTCCTTTTGTACCTGTTTGTTCAGTTAATTCAATAGCTTTTTTCATTGCCTTTCGAAATGAGACTCTATTTTTTAATTGTAAAGCTATATATTCTGCAAGAATATTAGGTTGTCCATAAGGCTTTTCAATTCTTGTGATAGCAATGTTGAGTCTCCGGTTTACAGAATGAAACTCTTTTTGTACATTCATCTGTAATTCTTCGACTCCCCGTGTTCGTCCTTCTATTAATAAATTGGGAAATCCAATATAGATTATGACCTGAATCAAATCTATTCTTTTTTGAATTCCTATATGGGCAATTCCTTCGAAACCTGAAGATATTCTCTTATTTTTTTTTACATAGTCCTTAATACAATTCCGTATTCTTTCATCTTCTTGTAGACCCATGGAAAAATTCTTTGGTTTTGCGAACCAAAAAGAATGATGACTTTGAGTTGTTCCAAGTCTAAAACCAAGTGGATTTATTTTTTGTCCCATATTTTTCTATTATTTTTCCATCCATTTTTTTTTTTCTAAATAGGAATCTAAATTATATTTCTTTAGATGAATAAAAAATCTCTATTTTTCTTTTAAAAGAATCTTTATATGACAAGTGGTTTTTTTTATCATATAACTACGCCCTCGAGCCCGGGGTCTTAACTTTTTCACAATAGCACCTCTATTGACTTCAGCTTTACTAATAAATAAATCAGCTTCATTCAAACCCATATTATGACTAGCATTTGCTGCTGCAGAATAAACTAATTTTAAGATTGGATAAGATGCCCGATAAGGCATTAGTTCCAGTATCATGAGTGTTTCCTCATAAGAACGTCCGCGAATCTGATCAATTACTCTTCGTGCTTTGAAAACAGACATACATATATGTTGAGCTAACACATTTGCTTCTCTATCCGAATTTTCGTTCTTTATCATAAAAGTTCTCCCCCGCCAATGAATGATAAGTGCTTAGGTGAAGTATAGTATAAGATAAGTCAGAAAAGTCTAACTTGTTGGATGTTGGATTTAGTATATTAGTCTACTAGAAAAAGAAAAGAAATATACCTATACTCTTACTATAAGATAAAGACTCTTAAGTCTAAATACTATTAAGATAAGGCTTTTCACATGAATACTTAGTAGAACGACTAACGACGAGATTTATTATCGTTTCTCGCGTGTCTCACGAAAGTGAGAGTAGGTGCGAATTCTCCCAATTTGTGACCGACCATACGATCTGTGATATAAATAGGTAAATGTTCCTTTCCATTATGAATAGCGATTGTATGGCCAATCATTGTGGGTATAATGGTAGATGCCCGAGACCAAGTCACTATGATTTCTTTCTCCTCCCTCCTGTTGAGTTTTTCAATTCTTCCCGATAAATGATTAGCTACAAAAGGATTTTTTTTTAGTGAACGTGTCACGGCTGATTACTCCTTTTTTTACATTTTTGAAATGGGCATTCTATGTCCAATATCTCGATCTTAATCTGAAGTATAATGATGAATGGAAAAAAGAGAAAATCCTTTAGCTAGATAAGGGAAGGGGCGGATGTAGCCA